TCAAAAAAGGGGGGTTCCTCCTTTTATCGTTGTATGTGAAAGACATGTATTCTTCAAAATAGATCGTTCTTTTTAGTTATTATCTATACTTATTTCGTGTATGTGGATAATTTTTTTAATATACTCTTTTTAATATACATTGTTTTTTTACTTTAACATATAAATATATAATAAACATACAAATATATATAATACAAATATATTTATATATACATGTATATGTGATATATATATCACATATACGTATGCGCGCACATCACACATCACATATATAAATGACATGAGGGAAAAAAAATGGAAGAAAATAAGGGAAAATAAAAATTGATTAAGTCCAGAGTGCTATGTCCATAATTCAAAGTAAGGAGTATCATAAGATTTCTGATAAACATAAGTTTTTTTTATTGGGTTTCAATCCAATCAATCAGTTACACAACAAGTTAGGTAATTACTCCCTTCCCAAAATGAACTAGAATACCTAGGTATTTTTTTTAATTCGAATATAGATACTATGATCCATATTTGAATAAAAAAAGTACTCTTTTTTTGGTCTAACTCTTTTTCCTTACTATATATAGTATACTATATAATATATTTATTATACTATTATAGTATAATAAATATGTTTATTAATCACAAAAAAAAAAAAAAAATCAGAATAATTAAGAATCCCAATATTTGACTTTTTTTTCATATCTTTTTTTTTTTTTTCTTTTATTATTGTTCCTTTCTAAAAGGATAAAAAAGATAAGAATTGGTGAATCGAGAACAATTTGTAATTATAAGAAAAAAGAGTTTCTTTTCTTATGGAACATACATATCAATATGCGTGGATAATACCTTTTCTTCCACTTCCAGTTACTATGTCAATAGGATTTGGACTTCTACTTATTCCGACAGCAACAAAAAATATTCGTCGCATGTGGGCTTTTCCTAGTGTTTTACTCTTAAGTATAGCTATGGTGTTTTCAGCCAATCTGTCTATTCAACAAATAAATGGAAGTTTTATCTATCAATATCTATGGTCTTGGACCATCAATAATGATTTTTCCTTAGAGTTTGGATACTTGATCGATCCACTTACTTCTATTATGTCAATACTAATTACTACTGTTGGAATCATGGTTCTTATTTATAGTGACAAGTATATGTATCACGATCAAGGATATTTGAGATTTTTTGCTTATATGAGTTTTTTTAATACTTCTATGCTGGGATTAGTTACTAGTTCAAATTTGATACAAATTTATATTTTTTGGGAACTTGTGGGAATGTGTTCTTATTTATTAATAGGGTTTTGGTTCACACGACCAATTGCAGCAAGTGCTTGTCAAAAAGCTTTTGTAACTAATCGTGTAGGGGATTTTGGTTTATTGTTAGGAATCTTAGGTTTTTATTGGATAACAGGTAGTTTAGAATTTCGGTATTTGCTCGAAATAACTAATAACTTAATCCAAAATAATGGGGTCAATTCTTTATTTGCTACCTTGTGTGCTTCTTTATTATTCGTCGGTGCAGTTGCTAAATCCGCACAATTCCCCCTTCACGTATGGTTACCTGATGCTATGGAAGGACCCACTCCTATTTCGGCTCTTATACACGCTGCTACTATGGTAGCAGCAGGAATTTTTCTTGTAGCTCGGCTTCTTCCTCTTTTCATAGTCATACCTTATATAATGAATTTCATTTCTTTAATAGGTGTAATAACACTATTATTAGGGGCTACTTTGGCCCTTGCTCAAAGAGACATTAAAAAAAGCTTAGCCTATTCCACAATGTCTCAATTGGGTTATATTATGTTAGCTCTAGGTATAGGTTCTTATCGAGCTGCTTTATTCCATTTGATCACTCATGCCTATTCAAAAGCTTTATTGTTTTTGGGATCCGGATCTATTATTCATTCAATGGAACCTATTGTTGGATATTCACCAGATAAAAGTCAGAATATGGTTCTTATGGGTGGTTTAACAAGATATGTTCCAATTACAAGAACTACTTTTTTATTGGGTACACTTTCTCTTTGTGGTATTCCACCTCTTGCTTGTTTTTGGTCCAAAGATGACATTCTTAATGATAGTTGGTTGTATTCACCAATTTTCGCAGTAATAGCTTATTTCACAGCAGGATTAACCGCATTTTATATGTTTCGGGTATATTTACTTACCTTTGATGGGTATTTCCGCGTTCATTTTAAAAATTACAGTAGCACAAAAAATGGTTCGTTCTATTCCATATCTCTATGGGGAAAAGGAACTCCAAGAGGAGTCAATCCAAATTTACTTTTATCAACAATGAATAAAAAGGTTTCTTTTTTTGCAAAAGAAAGATCGAAAATTGATAATAATGTAAGAAATAGGATACGATACTTTAGTACTTACTTTGGAAATAAATACACTTCCATGTATCCTCACGAATCGGACAATACTATGCTATTTCCTCTTCTTGTATTAGTACTATTTACTTTGTTGGTTGGATCAATAGGAATTTCTTTTGATCAAGGAGTAATAGATTTTGATATATTATCGAAATGGTTAACCCCATCAACAAATCTTTTACATTCAAGTTCTAATTATTCTGTAAATTTGGATGAATTTTTTACAAATGCAATTTTTTCGGTAAGTATAGCAATTTTCGGACTATTCATAGCATATATTTTATATGGATCCGCTTATTCATTTTTCCAGAATTTGGATTTAATCAATTCATTTTTAAAAGGGGGTCCTAAAAGAATTCTTGTGGACCGAATAAAAAATGTGATATACAATTGGTCATATAATCGTGGTTACATAGATATTTTTTATACTAGGGTTTTTACCGTGGGGATAAGAGGATTAACCAAACTAACTCAGTTTTTTGATAGACGTATAATTGATGG